TATAGGCTCTTTTTTTTTTGAATGCAATAGATGTTTGTTGAATGCAATCAATATATGCATTAACAATAGGTTTAGTGTCTTAATAATGATTGGTCTTTATCATATTTTGATTTCTAGTATCGATTGAATAAGTTCATAAATCAAAATTCTAATAAAAAAAAAGGAAGACCAAATGAATAAAGGAAAATTCTTACGAATAGGTTCTTTCTTTGATTGATGAACAAAGCGGGATCTAACCACCCATATAAAACAGTATCAATTAATATAAAACAGTATCAATTCTCCCCTCCCCTACACCATTGCGTATTCTTACTTATCGGGTGTAGAATAGATCTGCTTCTTTTTGTTCCTACGAATAGAATTGTTCCTTTATTACTAAAAAAACTAGAACAAATATTAATCCTTTAACCCGAGATAATCCACTAAAAAGAGGGTCCATAGCATATTCCAGTGCAATAAAGTTACATAGTGTCTATTTTTTGTTGATATAAGGAAGGGGTACTTTCATGGGTTTGCCTTGGTATCGTGTTCATACTGTTGTATTGAATGATCCTGGTCGTTTACTTGCTGTACACATAATACACACTTCTTTGGTTGCTGGTTGGGCCGGTTCGATGGCTCTATATGAATTAGCTGTTTTTGATCCTTCTGACCCTGTTCTTGACCCAATGTGGAGACAAGGTATGTTTGTTATACCCTTCATGACTCGTTTAGGAATAACCAATTCATGGGGCGGTTGGAGTATAACGGGAGATACTATAACTAATCCGGGTATTTGGAGTTACGAAGGTGTCGCCGGGGCACATATTGTGTTTTCTGGCTTGTGCTTCTTGGCAGCTATATGGCATTGGGTCTATTGGGATCTAGAAATCTTTTGTGATGAACGTACAGGAAAACCCTCTTTGGATTTGCCCAAAATTTTTGGAATTCATTTATTTCTTTCAGGGGTGGCCTGTTTTGGTTTTGGCGCATTTCATGTAACAGGATTGTATGGTCCTGGAATATGGGTGTCCGATCCTTATGGACTAACCGGAAGGGTACAACCTGTAAATCCCGCGTGGGGTGTGGAAGGCTTTGATCCTTTTGTTCCTGGGGGAATAGCCTCTCATCATATTGCGGCAGGGACGTTAGGTATATTAGCGGGCCTTTTCCATCTTAGTGTGCGTCCACCCCAACGTCTGTACAAAGGATTACGTATGGGAAATATTGAAACCGTCCTTTCCAGTAGTATTGCAGCTGTCTTTTTTGCAGCTTTTGTTGTTGCTGGAACTATGTGGTATGGTTCAGCAACTACCCCGATTGAATTATTTGGTCCCACTCGTTATCAATGGGATCAGGGATATTTCCAGCAAGAAATATATCGAAGAGTTGGTGCTGGGCTAGCCGAAAATCAAAGTTTATCAGAAGCTTGGTCTAAAATTCCTGAAAAATTAGCTTTTTATGATTACATCGGCAATAATCCGGCAAAAGGGGGATTGTTTAGAGCGGGATCAATGGACAATGGGGATGGAATAGCTGTTGGGTGGTTAGGACACCCTATTTTTAGAGATAAAGAGGGGCGTGAACTCTTTGTACGTCGTATGCCTACTTTTTTTGAAACATTTCCGGTTGTTTTGGTAGACGGAGACGGAATTGTTAGAGCCGATGTTCCTTTTAGAAGGGCAGAATCGAAGTATAGTGTCGAACAAGTAGGTGTAACTGTTGAGTTCTATGGTGGCGAACTCAATGGAGTCAGTTATAGTGATCCTGCTACTGTGAAAAAATATGCTAGACGTGCTCAATTGGGTGAAATTTTTGAATTAGATCGTGCTACTTTGAAATCAGATGGTGTTTTTCGTAGCAGTCCAAGGGGTTGGTTTACTTTTGGACATGCTTCGTTTGCTCTACTCTTCTTTTTCGGACACATTTGGCATGGTGCTAGAACCTTGTTCAGAGATGTTTTTGCTGGTATTGACCCAGATTTAGATGCTCAAGTAGAATTCGGAGCATTCCAAAAACTTGGAGATCCAACTACAAAAAGACAAGTAGTCTGATACAACATTGTTCTGTTCCCTTTCGACTTTTTTTTCATTTTCTTTTTTTTTATTTGAATTTGACATAAGGAACCGGATAAATCTTGACTTGAATGGCTACCTTTTCTTTTACTCTTATTTTTTCTTTTTCTTTATCCGGGAGACGATCCCAAATAAATAGGTATGGAAGCTATAATTGTAAACCACGATCAAATCTATGGAAGCATTGGTTTATACATTCCTCTTAGTCTCGACTTTAGGAATCATTTTTTTCGCTATCTTTTTTCGAGAACCACCTAAAGTTCCAACTAAAAAGATGAAATGATTTTTCATTATCATGATATATATTGACGATCCTACTATATATTGAGAATCTAATAAAGATTGAAGTAATGAGCCTCCCAATATTGGGAGGCTCATTACTTCAACTAGTCCCCATGTTCTTCGAATGGATCTCTTAGTTGTTGAGAGGGTTGCCCAAAAGCAGTATATAAGGCGTACCCAGTAAAACTTACAAGTAAACCAGATATAAAGATGGCAACTAGGGTTGCTGTTTCCATTATTATATAATTTCAAGACCACAATAGATCTAGGATAAGATCATTTATTTACTACATCGGAATGGTATACAAAGTCAACAGATCTCAATGAATACAAAATAGGATTTATGGCTACACAAACCGTTGAGGGTAATTCTAGGTCTGGTCCGAGACGAACTGTTGTAGGGGATTTATTGAAACCATTGAATTCGGAATATGGTAAAGTAGCTCCAGGTTGGGGAACAACTCCTTTGATGGGTGTTGCAATGGCTTTATTCGCAGTATTTCTATCTATTATTTTGGAGATTTATAATTCTTCCATTTTACTGGACGGAATTTCTATGAATTAGATTCACAAGACCCGA